CTTTACTTTTCAATAAGGGGCGCGTTAGCTAGGCCGTTTTCTTGCAGGAGTGCTAGCGCGCGCCCTTACGTTTTCTTCGCTTGCTCTGCAGTACGAGCCTCATACAAAGCCGCGCCCCTTTAATATGATGAAGAGGGGCCGCCCTCTTTTATTTTCCGCACCAATCCTTATTTACTACTACATCTTTTTTGGGGTGTATAGCTCAGTTGGTAGAGCATTGGGCTTTTAACCTAATGGTCGCAGGTTCAAGTCCTGCTATACCCAAACCTAACTTGCACTATACTATGAGTAAGGATGCGTAGTAGCGCAAAGAGCACTCTTTGGCCTTTAGATTAGAGGCGCTTCGCCGTCTTTGATTGGATGGAAACAGATATCTAAAGTGTGCAGTGAAGGATCTTTATATTATAGGTAGCCAGCCAAAGCGCTTACCTTTCATCAAAGGGGCCGTAATCAGCCTCAAGATTTGAGATTCCGTAAGTAACTCAGTGAGTGCCTTTCTAAGTCTAAGAAAGAAGGGCTTGGAAGAAGAAAATGAAATACGAACAACCGCGCTGGTTGTAATAGATCGACTTTCATGCTAGTTCTTGCTCCAGCATGAAAGTTCCATTTCAGGGAAGGACGACGTACTATGATACTTTCTGTTTTGTCGAGCCTTGCTTTGGTCTCTGGTTTGATGGTTGTACGTGCTAAAAATCCGGTACATTCCGTTTTGTTTCCCATCCCAGTCTTTCGCAACACTTCAGGTTTACTTCTTTTGTTAGGTCTCGACTTTTTCGCTATGATCTTCCCAGTAGTTCATATAGGAGCTATAGCCGTTTCATTCCTATTCGTTGTTATGATGTTCCATATTCAAATAGCGGAGATTCACGAAGAAGTATTGCGCTATTTACCAGTGAGTGGTATTATTGGACTGATCTTTTGGTGGGAAATGTTCTTCATTTTAGATAATGAAAGCATTCCATTACTACCAACCCAAAGAAATACGACCTCTCTGAGATATATGGTTTATGCCGGAAAGGTACGAAGTTGGACTAATTTGGAAACATTGGGCAATTTACTTTATACCTACTATTCCGTCTGGTTTTTGGTTCCTAGTCTGATTTTATTAGTAGCCATGATTGGGGCTATAGTACTGACTATGCATAGGACTACTAAGGTGAAAAGACAGGATGTATTCCGACGAAATGCTATTGATTCTAGGAGGACTATAATGAGGGGGATGACAGATCTACTAAAGGAAAGTAGCTTGATATTGGTTCGAATCCAATTCGTGAGATGGCCATCTTGGTCATATAGATGTCTTGACACCCTTATTTTCTTTTCTCATTTTCGAATGACTGTCCCATTCCATTTTTGGTATAACTTCAAGCCTGGACCCGCTATACGATGTATTAGTAGAACCCCTGGGATACGACGCCCTGCTCCTTGAGTATCATGGGATTGAATACCCCGACCTCCCAGAGGCTCCCGAGAAAGCTATTTCAGCCTTCCGGACAGTTAAGGGCAATTCCTACGTCCCTCATCGGTCTGAATCCCCACCCCCGCATAACACTTACTATATTTTTAAAGAAAAACTGAAAAAACGCTTCACTTCCTGACCTTATTCTCGAGTAGGAAGGGTTCTCGCTACTAAATCAATTTCTTCAGTTGAAGTAGCTCTTTCCTGAGATGTCTTTCAAGCTGAAGAAGGAAGGGCGCTTTCCTTCGTTGAACACAAGACAGACGGGGGCAAATCCAATCCCTTAATTCTTTGATCCCAATTCAATTGTTGTTTGATGTAATAATAGAGGTGTCAGGCTCAGACTCTGAGAAAGATGACATGCGGCTAGTCCCAACTCTGAGTCTCGTAGTCTTGAAACTCAGCCGTACTTCCTTTGGCTGGCCTTTCGATCCCCTCGTTCACAAAGGGGCGCAACTGAAGCTCATCTAACGATGTTATAGTGGCTGTTCGCTCCTCTTTCTCTTCCTCTTTTTCTGCTTCTGCTAGGATTTTGTCCTGATAGCGCCGTGCTTGTTCAAGAAAGAGAGAGTCCCTTTGACGGAGAGAAAGACTCCGGGGATAGATAGTCAATGGCCTATGAGGAAGACATCTCCTCTGTTTTTGCTCTTCTTTTTGGCCTTTGGGCTTTTTGACTGTCCAACTCAATATCTTAAAATAGAAGTCATCTTTCTTCAAAGGCCGTTGACTCTGCTTCCTTGATTGAATAATCGAAGGTGAATCAATCAGACAGGACGGACGTGTGATAACAACACTTGCTTTCGTGCTGGAATTCCCCTTGGCGTCACTCACCTCTCTTTCCCTTGCTTTGCTCCCGTTTACCACAATGGCTGTCTCGCTGTCTACTGGAGCTCGGATCCGACTCAAAGTGGATTCGTGTGTATGCGCCCTGCCCAGAGCTAGCCTGAAAGAAAGTTCAATAAAAATGATTGACACTTGAGAGTAAGGTGAAGACTCTTTCCCCTAATCCATCCATGAATATACTTTTTTCGCTAAGAAAGCCTCTACTGGGCGGGCTACTCCAATAATTACTTTTTTTCTGGGTTCTTTCATAACATAAAGTCATCTAAACAACAGCTTTTAGCTTGCTTCTTGATTGTGGCGATCCCCTTCTTCTGTTCTTGACTCGTACCTGAAGCTAAGCCGGACTCAAGGAGGCTTCAAAGCCAGATCTTCGTCTTTCATATAGAAAGGAGACCTCTCCTTCTCAGGTTATCCCATTTTTTGCTTGAATCCGGCCGTCAACTTCTTCAACTGCTGATGCCGCTGACCTATATGGTGTGCTTTTCGTTCCTTTTGCTTCGAGCGCCCTTTCCCCTTCTCCGCACTCAAGTTGCTGTCTTTCCTATGGCTTGGACCCTTTCCGTGCCTCTGAGGAAAGATTCTCGCTACTCAAGAAATTTAGTAAGTGAAGTTCTCCTATCAGCTTAAAAAGGGCTTTCTCAGGTCGACCTTTCTTTAGGTTAAGTGGCGTGTAGCTAATCTCGCTAATATCTCAGATCGGGGGACAACTCTGTCTCCGCTTCTGCTCGTGCACTCGTTAAAGCAAACTCATGGCCTAGTTGGTGAATGAGCCTACAAGTGGTAACCGCTCTGTATCCGTCATCTCTTTTGAAGAAGCTGCTGAGCTAGATGCGGCGCTTTCTAAATCCCGTGACTCTCAGTCATCTATCTTCTTTTCACCTGAAAATGTTGGATTGGGGGAAGGCTTTCCTTCTTTGTTGACTTCAACTGATACCGGCCGCCAATCTCTTAGTCTCGGAACTAATTGTCTATCTAGTAGCCACTCCTTGCTTTGATGAGTTAAGTGAAATGAAAGTCGATTTTGATCCTATATCGCAGCATCATGACTCGTCAATGAAGCCGACATGGGGCTAGAGTCATCACATCAAGTATTGGGCACGTGGGTGAGTGAACTCTAGTTGTGCTTGAGTTGCGATCCGCTCCGGTCAAGTCGAACCTTGCCAATTAGCTTCTGGAGATCGGGTTCTCACTACCAGTCCAAGTGGGAATTCTTCTAAGAAAGCCCCTTCTTCTAGTCTTTATCTTGAATCTTTCTTATTGTCTTTCCCTTTCATCTTGATATCAACTCTGACATTAACAAAGCATCGGGCGGGGAAGCTTTCAATATTATGATGAAAGAGACTATCGGAGAAGGTCCCACTCTGCTTGCGTCCGCTAGCTGACGACGTGTGTAACGCATGCTCCTGTTCCGCCGCGGTTGGTGTTATATATAGAAGTTCTTGGTTGAGAGTATCGGGTCTTCAATTAGGGCTGATCTCCTCAACGCATCCGCTGTTCAATCATCTGCTGCTGATGGTCTTGTTGTCGCAGACGGTCTTCTGTTGGCAATTGAATCAACTCTTACTGCTCGAGTAGACGGTCTTCTTGGTGAGTGAATCATCTTCATCCTATAATAAATAAGGACATTTACACCACCTATTACAGGTCAGGTCCTAAAGCTATAGTGTAATTCCCTGTGACTATTGACAGGAGATCCTTCTATGCTTTCACCGAGAATCACATCCAACTACATCCAGGAATCGCATCTGCCAGATGTGGTTTCGGGACCTGGCGTGTAACCTCGATAGCATGTGCCCTAGCCACCCAAGCCTATTAGTCGCTTAGATAAAGAAGGAAGCCCTTCGGGAGCTATTCTTTCCCTGATATTGGCAGGACTTACTAGCCCCTAGCTGTTTCAATGGTAGGAGCAGGGGATTGAAGAGGGACATCCGTGCTAAGAAGAAGGGACTGCAGCCCCAAGGTGTAGCATCAGTTCCAGACAACCGCTCAAGTTCAAGTAAAGGCTTCTGTCCTAGGAAGAAAGGCTCGAAAGCCTAAAGCTATGATTTATACTTGCTCTCTCCCTGAAGTGGATGTGGAAAAGCGGGCGCTAATGCAAGGAAAGGAGGTGTTGTTCGTCCACTTCTGCTCCAGCTGATAAAAGACCTTGTAGTCAGAGGAAACTCAAACGTAAGCTAGAACCGGAGAAGAGAAGATACTTTAGGTTTAGTCCTATTGTCTGGAAGTAGAGGGGAGTTCACTCACACCCGGGGCTGCTTCATTCTCCTAAGCCTCAGAATAGACACCTTGCTGAAGCCCTAGGAGGGGAAGGAGTTAGTCTTCTAGTTTATCCCAGACTTATTGGAAATGGAAAGCCAGGGGAATGTTACCAACTCCCTTTACTCCCACGTTGGAAAGCATATGAACTTGACTGAACTGAATGACCAGCCCCGGGCCGCGGTAAAAGAAGAAGGGATAAGATAAGACAGTAGCACCCACCACTCTGTCAGTAGAAGGTTATCCAGTCGATCTTCGTAAGTAAGTAAGTAAGTAACACTTTCATCGATGATTCCTCTAATCCTCTAAAGGCTTAGAAGGGAGCTGAACCGTTTATCTCTATGAAATTCTTTGGCAGAGGGACTATAAAGTGGCCTCACTTCGCTCGCCTCCCTTCCGGTCGCCTCAGCTTCTGAATCCAATCTTGAACGTTCAGTTAGGC